AACCTTTCTTGGTCCATAACCTGAACTAGGTAAATTCATGAACTCAATTCGACTATTCCTTCCTACTCTTAATAAGCACCTGAACCATGAATTGTCTTATGAATCATCAATCAGACAAATTTGTTTAAAGAATTGAATTGTTCAAGGAACAAGGGATCCCCCCTCTCAATATCCGTCGACCCCCCGGCTGATTCCTCTTGGTTCATCAATTAATCTTCTTTTTTGATCTTGTCCTTGAGTTGATAAAATCAATATTTTGATGTATTAATTTCTATTGGATTAAACTATTCTAGTATCCTATTTGATTACTTTCTATTTTACCCTTTCAGTTTCTTTTATTGTCTTTTTTGTTCTATTTCCTTTTCCTTCAGATGAATAGAAAACTTCAGAGTATTTCTTTCACGGTTCAAAACAAGAAATGCAATTTGAATCTTTTTCTATTTATTTCATTTTGTATTGTATTTGTCAGAAAAAAAGTCGAATTCCATTTCCTTTTTTTTTGTAAATTCAATACCAATACAAAATGAAATAATAGGAGACTTTAAATGAAAGTCTCTTTCTCGCACCCATTCTCCCTCATCACATTGTCGGAAAAACGATATCAACTATATCAATATGGAAATAGTTGGTACATCAAGTCATGATCTGATAGATATATATCTTATCTATATTGATCTTGTGTTCTGGAATCAAAGAAAGATAAAAAAAAAAAGACTCTTGGAACTTTAACTAAACCCCTTTCTGTAAACAAGGGAAAGGTCTATCAATTTACTCCTCTTAAATATCCCAGGAACAAGAAAATGGAACCGGAAATATCGACAGATTCTTGCAGAGTCAAAAAAAATATGAAATCAAAAAAGCCCGCCGTTCCAATTTCATCTCTATCGAATTTGAATATCAGAATAGTGGATATAGTCATGATTCTATGGGCTAGGTCTACTTACTTTTTGTTTTTTTTTTGTTGATTTCTCATTTTTAGATTCGACTAGATTTGATTGATTGGAATCATGGAAAATAGGAATAGTTGGCGATTCAAGAGACGACTTATCATTATTCATTAGAATAAACAAGTGTTCCACTTGATTTTCGAAATCAAAATCTCTTTTATAACGACAATGAGTATACTCTAACCCATGATAATGATACAGTTAGTTACTTACTTTTTTTTAGTAAAAAAAAAAACGAAAAATATCCATCTTTATTTTCCCCTCAAATCTGAATAATACCTATAAAGTGAGGTCTTATGAACAAAAAGCCCCTTATCGGATTTGAACCGATGACTTACGCCTTACCATGGCGTTACTCTACCACTGAGTTAAAAGGGCCCTTTAATTTCATTCAATTCGTGAATAGGTCACTACTATGCAGATAGAATCCACCTATATAGATGTATTATATATCAATATAGATCCATTTTTTGCATATATATCTTGACTATTTCATATTTGAATCTCTACTAATATTCTAATAGAATAGAAAAATCGATATTGACAATAAAAAAAAAAATGTTCATACTATACCATGAGCATAGTATGAGAGCGCCGGGCACGTATGCCCCCATCGTCTAGAGGTCAGGACACCTCTCTTTCAAGGAGTTGACGGGGATTCAAATTCCCCTGGGGGTAGGGTACTACGAACGAAAGGAGGTTGATCGTGGATTCTCAATAAGCTTCGAATTGATTCTTCCTGGGTCGATGCCCGAGCGGTTAATGGGGACGGACTGTAAATTCGTTGGCAATATGTCTACGCTGGTTCAAATCCAGCTCGGCCCAAGAATTCGCGGATCCACCAGGAAATGATATAGACCATTTGTTCTTCATACGTTCTTCCAAAATTCCAACTACACACGAAAAAAAAAAAAGTAAAATTTCATATATCCCTCCCGCTTTATTTGATTCATTCTATTTCTTTGTTACCACAAATTATGATTTTGTTAACACTCTAATTTCATATCAGGATCTCTAAGTATAAAGAGTCAAAAAAAAACGATTTTTTTCTCTTTTTTTTTTATTGAAAGATTGATGATTGATTATTACTGGATTTGGCAATAACTAAAGGAGTACTAGTAATCCAGGCCGTTCTCACTAAAGTAAGTACCCTCCCATGATTGATGCGTGGAGAGATCAATCAATCGAGATATATAGAGATATCAATATATCACTCAAACCTCTGTTCCAACGCGGCGATTCTAATCTAAATAGAAATGGTTAAAATGCAATTATAGGAATATGTATACTTCTTTATTTCTCTGGGATTGTAGTTCAATTGGTCAGAGCACCGCCCTGTCAAGGCGGAAGCTGCGGGTTCGAGCCCCGTCAGTCCCGACGCGACGGAATCAAATCCCATACTTTTTTTTTTCGTTTCACATGTCTCATCAAACAAATGGGAGAGACGTATGGGGATTGTGACAATTATTGGTAGCATCATAGTTAGGATTCAAAAAGATGCCGATAACACACGTGGAATAGAATACCATATATTTCTATTTACCGGGGGCGAGAATTCATTTCTTGTACGATGAAAAATGAATTGAACAGAATTCATGTGATAGAATCGTTTACTTTTAAGATTCCAAATAGATCCTTTTCTGGTTCCGAGTTTGTTTCACTTCAATTACTAGTTTGACTTTGAAACAATCTATCTCTTCAAATTGAAGACGTATCTTTTGAGATATGCGTCCCATTCATTATTAATCCAAAGAAAGGTATATTAATTAATAAATAAAGACCACAACCTCTCTTATAGAAGAGGGGGACTGAATAATCTTTTTTATTTAAGTTCAAAAATAGGAAGGGGTACTTTCACCAAAATAAAGAACAAACTCGAACCTAGTGAATTTCATGGAATATTCGATTTTTTTATACCTTATATTATATTAGACTTGGACTTCTTTTTCTCATATTAGATATTATTCTATTATTTTTCTTTTTTTTCTTTTCCACAAAAAATAGATCATTAAAAAAAAAGTACTGAACTTCACTTCTTTTTTGATTTTCTATTTCATTTCTTTGTTTGATTTTGTTTGTAGGTCAAATGCTACTGCAGCAAATAATTGTACAAGGAAGGCAATAGGTTATAGAAAAAACAAGAATGGAAAAGAGGGAGAAATCAAAAGAATCAAAATCAAAAAAGACAAATAAAGGGATTGGATCAGGAATCCCATTTTTGATTCGGTATGGATAAAAGATCTTCCTATGTTATACTATTCAATTCTCGACGATGAGTTGATTTGATAGCTCAGATATAGATATTGTTATTCATGATATTGATCCGATTTCATATCATCGGGGTGTAATCCATCCCGTTGAATTGGCAGGCGAAAGATTTATCATCTCGATGGGATTAAATCCCGAGTTATTGACAAAAAAAAATTAGAGATTATGGAAGTAAATATTCTCGCATTTATTGCTACTGCACTTTTTATTCTAGTTCCTACTGCGTTTTTACTTATAATATACGTAAAAACTGTCAGTCAAAGTGATTAATTTGAAGACAACTTGACTTGTTTTCTTAGTCAACGATTGAAGAAATAAAGGCTTTTCATCTCGCGTCTTAAATGAAATTGGCGGACTCTAATCAGCGGTATAGTATTCTATGAGATCCGACAGCTAGTATGACAGAAAGAAATATAGATTTCTGCCATACTAGCTATTCTTATTGTAATGTAACAAGTTGTACTGTATAAAACTACAGGATTGATATCTATTAATCAATCTAGAATATCCCTCTTCTTACTATACATATATGGATTTCTATATCATCTCAATTCGATTTCTTTGCTTCATCTATTTCATTTATCTTGATTCCAATCAATCTGAAATAATCAACCGAAGGGCAATTCTTACTAGTACGGTTCTAATTTCAGTTCTATTGAATAGGAATTCCGGCATTCATCGAAAGAATCAAATCAATGAGGAAATATGTGCGGATAAAAGAAAATTGCTGGATTTTCTTTGAGTATTCCGAAAAAGGAATTGATTGAAGAGTTAACAGCGGAGCCGAGAGGTTCTCTGAGAATTGCTTCAGATTTTGAAAAGGAAGAGTCAAACCTACCATTTTGAACTCGTGATCCATGATATGAAATGAGTGAATAAAGCATAAATAACATTTTTCAAAACAAAAACGAAGAAAAAAGCGGTAAAGTAAAGAAAGTAAGTGGGCAATGTGTGGCTTGCCCGAGGTACGATCTTATTATGCGCAGTCTCTCCATGAACAACCGCAATGTATATCTTATTTCCCATAGCATAGAAGGTATGTATCTCCTAACTTGTCCTTCTCTTGGACCAGCAAAGAGAAAGAGGGAAAAAAAATCAAATAGAAATCATAAAAATCAAAAGTAAAAAGATTTTGCAAAACGATCTAAAGAGTCGATACGGTTTTATTCCTCTGCTCAATTAAATTAGTAGTACCTCTAGAGCCCACTCCTTCCCCATACTACCAGTGAAAGGGAAAATGTAAAGACTACCATTAAAGCAGCCCAAGCAAGACTGACTATATCCATGTAAATTATGTCCCCTATCTCTATGAAGAGAATTTATTCCATTATTGTTCACTCACTAATAATAGTGGAATCACTGGCGCAGAGTCAAAAGGGTATTCTGACCCGAGCCCGTTGATGAAAGGATCCAAAAAATTCGCTTCTAACAAAGTTCTTAGAAGGTATGATTTTTCTAGTGGAATCGGAAAACGTTAAGCCTAAGCAAAATGGGCAGTGACACCTTTGGAAGTATCAAGGGAATCCTCGCAAGTTGTAAGAATAAGATGTGGCACTAATAAGACCTATTCTTTCTTTTCTTGTCCTCAATCTGAATTCTTTCTTGAAAGATATAAAAAGCTAGAAGCAAGATAGATCATTATCTATGACATACCGTTATTTCCCCTTGGATCGTATCCTTGCTGTCTAAGTATTGTCTCTGTGAAAGAATCGGAGGGCTTTCTATTCCATTTATTCCATTCTTGACTAGGCGTTTTGAAATAAAAAGAAAGAATTTTTTTGATTTTCGCATTTGAGCTATAAAAGCCGATTTTCCATCGAAGTAAAAGACTCCCACGAGTCCGTATAGAAAGTCTCTTCAGCTCTTACCACAACCACAAATTCGATTTTATGTCGTACTATGCAATCTAATCTATGCAATCGAATTCAAAACCCAGTACTTAAACACTCCATTAGTAGTGCAAGGGCTCGCATATAAAGATTTACCGATTCCCGTGCACTACTATAACTAGAATCTTTCCTTGAATCCTAGAGGCAAGGATTTCAAGCACTTTCGCTTTAGAGAACCGAGCTTCCATATGTTTCGAATCAAGCAAGTAGCAAGAATCTTTTTCTTCCGTTTGTTTCCGCTCAGGAAAATTCGGGGAGTTCTATCAGCAAAACCAAAAAAAGAAGGGATTCCGCGTTTTTTGTTAATCAGGCGACACCCGGATTTGAACTGGGGAAAAAGGATTTGCAGTCCCCCGCCTTACCACTCGGCCATGCCGCCAGAATGATACGAAATAGATGAAAATCTTCCTCCTTTGCTTGGGGTGGAGGGCCTACTCAATTTCTTTTTTTATTGTACTTTCATCTTGAATCCCATTTGACTTCATCCCCGGTCCGAAAGACTTTCTTCGTTTTTTGCATTGGCCCCATCCCTTCCTTGCGTTGTATGTATAGTATCTCAAAACAGAAATATAGAAAAACTTTCCCTCTCTTTTATTTGATTCTTTTCTATTTTCTCTATATATTGAAAAAACAAAATGTGGTTTTTCAGTCCCAATAGCCAAAAGTCCGGATAAATTGGAACCATTAACTATTAAATGGGCTTGTAAATTCATGAACAATTCTTGGATTGGAATCGAAAATGGTCTGTCTTTTCCTAGTCCTAATTAGATCAAATTGAAATTGATACATAACTAATCCGTATGAATTCTTTTCAATCAAAAAATCCTTCCCAAATTCAATTATAAGAGCAAATAGAAGTCTATGTAAACCCCAGAACCTCAATTGTTCTACAAATAGCGAATCGGGTATCTATATATGATGCCCTATAGATAGCTAATTATGAGCAAATTGTAGTGCTTCCGGTTTTCATTGACTAGAAAATCCAAAATTGGCTGTCCCCAAAGGAACTCTAATAAATGAGGAAAGATATGTATCTAGATAACTATTTACACATGTTTACTAAATACAAGCCTTCTTACTATGCTATCTTATGCACTTCAATCGTATTCTACTAAAAAAGTATTCTAGTCAAAGATCTTTCTTTTCTGCGAATCCTTTATTGAACGCTAGAATCCATCAATTAAGTGCTAAAAAACATCAAAAATAGAGCCTTGATTATTATTATGTCTTTATCTCATCGAACAGATCAAATCCTAACTCCATTTCTTTTTTTTGGTATCCAACCCGATTGGAATATCATAAAAATGATAGAAATTGAATCACTTTTTTGAGATTCTATACAAAATCCCATAAGTCTAAGTAGCATTTCTCAATTCTTTTCCATATCTGTTACAACTTCCAATTTGAGTATCCAAGAAGTCTCTTTTTTACTCCGTTCAGATGCATTTGATACATTCCATATGTGGATTTACTTCCCAAATTTCATGTGATTCAGTAAACAGAATAGAAATTCCAGCATTGCTAGATCAATCCCGCTGATTTGATGAAGAATGGGTCAATACTGGAATTTTTTCGATAAATAGGAAATCAAAAATGCTCGGGGATGGAAATGGGGGAATGTGTACAATACCTGGTTTTAATCAGATACAATTTGAAGGATTTTGTAGATTCATTGATCAGGGCTTAACGGAAGAACTTTCGAAATTTCCAAAAATTGAAGACGATACGGATCAAGAAATTGAATTTCAATTATTTGTGGAAACATATCACTTGGTAGAACCTTTGATAAAAGAACGAGATGCTGTATATGAATTACTCACATATTCTTCTGAATTATATATATCCGCGGGATTAATTTGGAAAAGCAGTAGGGATATGCAAAAACAAACCATTTTTATTGGAAACATTCCTTTAATGAATTCCCTGGGAACTTCTATAGTAAATGGAATATACAGAATTGTGATCAATCAAATATTACAAAGTCCCGGTATCTATTATCGGTCAGAATTGGACCATAACGGAATTTCGGTCTATACCGGGACGATAATATCAGATTGGGGGGGGAGGTTAGAATTAGAGATTGATAGAAAAGCAAGGATATGGGCTCGTGTGAGTAGGAAACAGAAAATATCTATTCTAGTTCTATCATCAGCTATGGGTTCGAATCTAAGAGAAATTCTAGAGAATGTTTGCTATCCTGAGATGTTCTTGTCTTTCCTGAATGAGAAAGAGAAAAAAACAATTGGATCAAAAGAAAATGCCATTTTGGAGTTTTATCAACAATTTTCTTGTGTAGGCGGGGATCCTGTATTTTCGGAATCCTTATGTAAGGAATTACACACGAAATTCTTTCAACAAAGATGTGAATTAGGAAGGATTGGTCGACAAAATATGAA